TGTTCACTAATAGAATATATTTATCTGGTTTTAGAATGTCAGTTATATTTAACTTAATAAAATAATAAGCTTCCGCATAGTTTATCCTCTGTGGGAATAAGACTTTTTTGTTCTATCCCTAGATAGAAGGAAGAACTATCTAGGGATAGAACAAAAAAGTCATTCAGTTTCGATTCAGTTCTTAATTCCGATTATTCCAATGTTTGATTATTTATTGGTCGGCACAAAAAAACTTTTAGAATTCCCGGTCGAAAGAGATTTCGATAATGAAAAAGCTTTTAACGCTGCCCAATATCCCTTCTTTTTCCAATAATTTTTACGAATCCGCTTTTTTGACATAGAAGTACGTTTTTTTGGAACTGCCATTCAAAAATCAAGAGATTACTCATTGTTATAGTTGGATGTGAAAGACATCTATCTAGTATTAATATAATATTTATTAAATATTCAATAAAACGCATCTTTATTTACTATTGATTATCCATCTAGTTCTTTATTTAGATAATACTACTTTGCTCTAAAAAGGGCTAAAAAATATTATATGTCATTCATTTTTTTTGACATTTATATTACATATATTACATATAATTAATAAACTCTAACTATCCGGACAAAAAAACGAATTCATACTATACTAATGGATTTCCTCATAGTCAAAGCTCTATAGCTATAGTATCCAACGTACTATAGAAATAAAATTGGTTAAAGAAAAAAAGCTTTTTTTTCTGGATCTCCCGAAATAGCTTTAAATATATAAATAGATTACTTAAAAAATAACTATTTGCACTAGTAAGGGTGATATCATTTAACCAATTGTAACTTCTTGATTTGTTGATTTGAACGATTTGGTAAAGAATCAGAAAGATTCAATTTTGGTCTTGCATCTATAATCTATCTATATATATATATTTTTCTTTTTTTTTCGAAAGAGAGAAGATCCGGTGAATCGGAAAGAATTAATTTTAAATGAAAAAGGTTTTTTTTATGGAACATACATATCCATATGCATGGATCATACCTTTCGTTCCACTTCCAGTTCCTGTCTTAATCGGAGTCGGGCTTCTCTTTTTTCCGACGGCAACAAAAAACCTTCGTCGCATGTGGGCTTTTCCTAGTGTTTTATTATTAAGTATAGTTATGATTTGTTCTGCAGATCTGGCTATTCAGCAAATAAATAGCAATTTCATAGATCAATATGTATGGTCTTGGACTATTAATAATGATTTTTCTTTAGAGTTCGGCCACTTGATCGACCCACTTACTTCTATTATGTTAATATTAATTACTACTGTTGGAATTCTGGTTTTGATTTATAGTGATAATTATATGTCTCATGATCAAGGATATTTAAGATTTTTTGCTTATATGAGTTTTTTCAATACTTCCATGCTGGGATTAGTTACGAGTTCTAATTTGATACAAATTTATATTTTTTGGGAATTAGTTGGAATGTGCTCATATCTATTAATAGGTTTTTGGTTCACACGACCTATTGCTGCAAATGCTTGTCAAAAAGCTTTTGTAACTAATCGTATAGGAGATTTTGGTTTATTTTTAGGAATCTTAGGTCTTTATTGGATAACAGGTAGTTTTGAATTTAAGGATTTATTCGAAATATTCAATAACTTAAGTTATAATAATGATAATGAGTTTACTTTTTTATTTTTAAATTTATGCGTTTTTCTAGTATTTTCCGGGGCAATTGCTAAATCGGCACAATTCCCCCTTCATGTATGGTTACCTGATGCCATGGAAGGGCCTACCCCTATTTCGGCTCTGATTCATGCTGCTACGATGGTAGCAGCGGGCATTTTTCTTGTCGCTCGTCTTCTTCCTCTTTTCATAGGAATACCCTACATAATGAATTTAATATCTTTAATAAGTATAATAACAGTACTATTAGGAGCTACTTTGGCTCTTGCTCAAAAAGATATTAAGAGAAGTTTAGCCTATTCTACAATGTCTCAATTGGGTTATATGATGTTAGCTTTAGGTATGGGGTCATATCGAGCTGCTTTATTTCATTTGATTACTCATGCTTACTCTAAAGCATTATTGTTTTTAGGATCTGGATCAATTATTCATTCAATGGAAGCTATTGTTGGATATTCTCCAGATAAAAGTCAGAATATGGTTCTTATGGGCGGTTTAACAAAACATGTCCCAATTACAAAAACAGCTTTTTTATTAGGTACACTTTCTCTTTGTGGTATTCCACCACTTGCTTGTTTTTGGTCCAAAGATGAAATTCTTAATGATACTTGGTTGTATTCACCACTTTTCGGAATAATAGCTTGTTCCACAGCTGGGTTAACTGCATTTTATATGTTTCGAATTTATTTACTTACTTTTGAAGGGCATTTAAATACTCATTTTCAAAATTACAGTGGAAAACAAATGGGAATGAGTCCCTTTTATTCAGTATCTCTATGGGGAAAAGAAGGTTTAAAAAAAAAATATATATATATAAGTTTATTAACTTTATTAATAATGAATAATA